AAATGATTAATATATAATTAAGTTTTAAATTAGATAGATTATTATTTATGTAAGCAAACTTCTTTCTAAAATTTAGAAAGAAAGAAGTTTGAAATAAAAAATAAAGATAATAATACCAAGAAAAAGGGTTGAGGTTTTCAAATAATTTTTTATTAATTAATTTGTCAGTAAAAAAGTCTATAAAATAAATTAGAAAAGATATTTCTATTAGAATTTTAAACCGTGTTTTTAAAATATTTATAGTTAATAATATAAAATAAGGTGCCTGATTAAAGGGTTATTTTGATAGAATAAATTATATACATAAGTATTCTTATTGTAATAATAAGATTTAAACTTAACCTTTAGTATCAAAAACTAACGTGCATTTACACCTTTTTACAAGATAAAAAGATAAGCTAACTTAAGCTTTTAGGTTCATACCCTAATCATAGAAGTTTAATCTTCTTCTTTTTAATTAATTCTAGTTTATTTCTGTTTTTGAGATCTATAATATTGGGGGTTATAGTTTCTTTATGCTCAAATAATTTAATTACTATTTGAGTTGGACTTGAAATTTCACTTCTTTCTTTTATTCCGTTAATATGTGACGGCAATTTATTGAATTCTGAATCTTCTATAAAATATTTCATTATTCAAGGTTTAAGATCGTCTTTATTGTTAATGGGGCTTATAACTTTAATCATAGATATAATTAACCTTGGGGGGTTAATTATTTCTTTTTCATTATTAATAAAATTAGGTGTTGCACCTTTTCATGCTTGAGTATTAAGAGTAGTAGAGGGGTTAAATTACTTTTGTTTATTTACTATACTTTTTACGATAAAATTAGTTCCATTATTTATTATCGGATTAATAAATTATGAATTAATATTAATATCTGCCTTAACTATAATTATTGGTTCCATTTCTGGTTTAATTCAAAATTCTATCCGAAAACTTTTAGCCTATTCATCAATTTATAATTTGGGGTTAGTAATTTTATGTATTCATGATTCTTCTTTATGATTAACTTATTTTTTAATCTATGGTTTTATTTTGTTATTAATTTTAGCAATAATTATTTCTTTAAATTTTAATTATGTAAATCAAATTGTTATAATAGAATTTAACTTATCCAAGAAAATCATCTTCTGAGTTTCTATATTGTCAATGGGTGGGTTACCCCCCTTTTTAGGTTTCTTAAACAAGATGTTAATTATTGAATTTTTGCTGTCAAAAAATAGTTTAATTTTACTTGTGATCCTTATTTTTACTACTTTATTAGTAATTTTTTACTATCTTCGACTGTCCTTCATTTCAATATTTTTTTCAGCAATATTGAAATGGAACTTAATTAAAGGTTCTAGAATTAGATTATTAATTTTGCTGGTTAATTTAGTTGCATTTCCTCTATTATTAGCTTTGAAAAGTTTAACTTAAAGTCTTTAAGTTAAGTTAAACTATTAACCTTCAAAGTTAAAAATATCATTTAAAAGTAAGTCTTAGGAGAATTCATCTTAAAATTTGCAATTTTACATTTTTTTTTAAACTACAAGACTAATTATTAAGAGGAACATCTCCCATTCATAAATTTACAGTTTATTACTTTTATCAGACATCTTAATGAACAAGTGATTATTCTCCACTAATCATAAGGATATTGGTACTATATATTTTATTTTTGGAATTTGATCCGGAATATTGGGAATAATGTTAAGAATAATTATTCGAGTTGAGTTAGGTCAACCAGGATCTTATATTAATAATGACCAAGTATATAATGTAGTAGTTACATCTCATGCCTTCATTATAATTTTTTTTATAGTTATACCAATCATGATTGGGGGGTTCGGAAATTGATTAGTACCATTAATGATTGGGGCACCTGATATAGCATTCCCTCGAATAAATAATATGAGATTTTGGTTACTCCCACCATCATTATGTTTGTTAATTATTAGATCAATAGTTGAAATAGGTGCAGGAACTGGGTGAACAGTTTACCCCCCCCTCTCTTCAAACATTGCCCATTCAGGAGCAAGAGTTGATTTAGCTATTTTTTCATTACATTTAGCCGGTATTTCTTCTATTTTAGGAGCGGTAAACTTTATTACTACAGTAATTAACATACGAAGATTTGGTATAAGTTTTGATCAAACTCCACTATTTGTATGGTCAGTATTAATTACAGCCGTATTACTTTTACTTTCATTACCAGTTCTAGCAGGTGCAATTACCATATTACTTACTGATCGAAATATTAATACTTCTTTTTTTGATCCATCTGGAGGTGGTGACCCTATTTTATATCAACATCTTTTTTGATTTTTTGGTCATCCAGAAGTTTATATTTTAATTTTGCCTGGATTTGGGTTAATTTCACATATTGTAAGACAGGAAAGAGGTAAAAATGAATCATTTGGATATATTGGAATATTATACGCCATGATTTCAATTGGATTATTAGGTTTTGTTGTTTGAGCTCATCATATATTTACTGTTGGAATAGATGTTGATACACGAGCATATTTTACTTCAGCAACAATAATTATTGCCGTTCCGACAGGTATTAAAATTTTTAGATGAATAGCCACAATACATGGAGTTTATTCAAAACTTTCAATTTCAATAATTTGATCATTAGGATTTGTTTTTTTATTTACTATAGGTGGATTAACTGGTATTATTTTATCTAATTCTTCAATTGATTTAGCTCTACATGATACATATTATGTAGTAGCACATTTTCATTATGTTTTATCAATAGGGGCTGTATTTGCTATCATAGCTGGGTTTATTCAATGATATCCGTTATTTACAGGAATATCTATATCTCCATTTTGGTTAAAAATTCAATTCTCTATTATATTTATCGGAGTAAACATAACTTTTTTTCCCCAACATTTTTTGGGGTTAAGAGGTTTACCCCGACGTTACTCAGATTATCCAGATTCATACACAATATGGAATGTTGTTTCATCAATTGGTAGTTTAATTTCCTTAGTTAGAGTAATTTTAATAATCTTTATTATTTGGGAAAGAATAATTTCAAACCGAAATCCTATTTTTTCTAATAATATACTCTCATCAATTGAATGATACCAAACAACTCCACCCGAAGAACACTCATACTCTGAGTTGCCAATTTTAATTAATTTCTAATATGGCAGATTAGTGCAATGAATTTAAGCTTCATATATAAATGTCTTATTTTGTTAGAAATTTCAACTTGAATAATATTTTCATTTCAAGACTCTGTATCCCCTTTAATAGAACATTTAATCGTGTTCCATGATCATTCAATAATAATTATTATAATTATTACCATAGTTGTATTTTATATAATAGCTTCTTTAATAATTAATAAATTTGTAAATCGATATCTTTTAAAAGGACAAATAATTGAATTAGTTTGAACTATTCTCCCTGCAATTATATTAATTTTTATTGCATTCCCTTCATTACGTATTTTATACCTATTGGAAGAAACAAATATGCCTGTTTTAACTATTAAGTCAATTGGTCATCAATGATATTGATCATATGAATATTCAGATTTTAATAAAATTGAGTTTGATTCTTACATGAAACCAATCAGTGAATTAGAAATAAATGATTTTCGGTTATTAGAAGTTGACAACAAAATTGTATTACCTTTCAACACAAACATTCGCATGTTATTTACATCAAGAGATGTAATTCACTCTTGAACTATCCCATCATTAGGAATTAAAGTAGATTGCTCCCCAGGTCGAATTAATCAGGGTACAATTAATATTAATCGTCCTGGGATATATTTTGGTCAATGTTCTGAAATTTGCGGGTCTAACCATAGATTTATACCAATTAGATTAGAAAGAATTAATATAAATTCGTTTACAAATTGGTTGACTCTTTATTCACTAAGTAACTTAAAGCAAGTATTGATCTCTTAAATCAAATTATAGTAACTAGCGCCTATTCTTAGTGAAATTAAAAATTTAGTTTAACTCAAAACCTTAGCTTGTCAAGCTAATAATATTTAATAATAATTTTTATTGCCTCAAATATCACCAATCTGATGATTATATATAATATTAATATTTATTATATGTTTAATTATAACTAATTCAATAATTTATTTTAATTATTTAAGTAATAATACAAATCCGGTAATATTTAAAAGACATAATTTGAGTTGAAAATGATAACTAACTTATTTTCAGTGTTTGATCCATGTACTGGAATATTATCTATAAATTGACTAAGAACTTTAATTTTTATTCCAATTTTACCTTATAATTTTTGACTCTCCCCTAATAAAATTATATTAATTTACAACAAGATTATTTTTACTTTAAATTTAGAAATATCTATGCTTATACCTTACAGGGGTATAGGAATAATAATAATGAGAATCTTTATATTCATTTTGATTAATAATTTTATAGGATTATTTCCATATGTTTTTACTAGATCTTCACACTTAGTTTTTTCCATATCTATTGCTTTACCAATGTGACTTTCTTTTATAATTTATGGGTGGTTAAATAACACTAAAATAATATTTGTACATTTAGTACCAATTGGTACTCCATTCATCTTAATACCTTTTATAGTTTTAATTGAAACTATTAGAAATTTAATTCGGCCGGGATCTTTAGGGGTACGGTTAACTGCGAATATAATTGCAGGCCATTTATTAATATCCTTATTAGGGGGTAGAAGAATTCATATAATATTTATTCTAATAATTATTTTTATTACATTAATAACATTTGAAATTGCAGTATCCTTAATTCAAGCTTATGTATTTATAACTTTAACAACCCTTTACTCTAGAGAAGTATAAAATGAATAATCATCCCTATCACTTAGTTGATATAAGCCCTTGACCAATTACAGCATCCATTGGGGTTATAACTTTAACTTCAGGACTTATTTTATGATTTCACAAACTAAATATATACCTAATAATGTTAGGAATTTTGATTATTATTATAACTATAATTCAATGATGACGTGACGTTAGTCGAGAATCAACATTTCAAGGATTACATACTAAAAAAGTTATATTAAGAATAAAATTAGGAATAATTTTGTTTATTTTATCTGAAGTTCTTTTCTTTGCATCTTTTTTTTGGGCATATTTTCATAGCAGATTAGCCCCTTCTATGGAGATTGGATTACAATGACCTCCTTTAGGAATTAAGCCGTTCAATCCCATAAATATCCCCATGTTAAATACTATAATTTTATTATCTTCAGGAATTTCAATAACATGAGCACACAACTCATTAATAAACAAAAACTATACACAAACCATACAAAGAATTTTATTAACTGTAATCCTAGGAATTTATTTTACTATTCTTCAAGGATATGAATATAATGAGTCCAGATTTTGTATTTCTGACTGTATTTATGGTTCTACATTTTTTATAAGTACAGGTTTTCACGGGTTTCACGTTATTGTGGGAACTATTTTTATTATAGTAAGATCTATCCGAATTTTAAAACTACACCAGTCAAGTTATCATCATATTGGGTTTGAATCATCTGCCTGATATTGACATTTTGTTGACGTAGTTTGATTATTTCTATATATTAGAGTTTATTGATGAGGAATATATTTATCTATTATAAAAAGTATAATAAGCTTCCAACTTATAAGTCCTAAGGGGATAAGTAATAAATCTAGTCTTAATTAATGTATCAACAGTAATAATATTAATTTGTTTAATTTCAATTATATTAGTTATTTTAAGAAAAAAATCTGTTATTGATTTACAAAAATCTTCCCCATTTGAATGCGGGTTTAATACTATAAGATATAGACGGCTACCTTTTTCTATCCATTTCTTTTTAATTGCTGTTTTATTTTTAATTTTTGATATTGAAATTATTATTATTATTCCTATAATTATATTAATAAAATCAACTAAATTATTATTTTGATTATTTACCTCTCTTATTTTTGTTTTTATTCTAATTATTGGATTATACCATGAGTGGTATAACGGGATATTAAACTGAACTAACTAAGGGTTATATTTAATAATAATATTTGATTTGCAATCAAAAGGTGTTTAAAAACTAATCTTTAACAAAGAAGTAAAATTTTACTTTTAGTTTCGACCTAAATTTAGGGAAATTCAACCCCATGTTTTAATTGAAGCCAAATATTAAGCGGCGTTTTATTGTTAATAAAAAGATTGATTTTTTTCCAATTAAAGGGGGTTAAGAATAAAAACTAGCTGCTAACTAAGTTTTTAAGCGGTTAAATTCCGTTTACCCCTTAGTTTATATAGTTTATATAAAACATTTTATTTTCAATAAAAAGATAGCTTATACTTGTAAATATTTTAAATAAAAAAAAAATCTTATTCCCTAATATCTTCAGTATTATGCTCTATAAATATAAGCTATTAAAATTAAATCAAAAATATAAATAAAACCAAGAAAGTAATTAAAAATACCCTAATATTATTATTAACTAAATTTTGAATAAACAATGAGATATTAGTTAAATAATAAGATAAACCCATAGCTCCGTAATATTCCCCCCATATTATAATATAATTATTAGAATAAATTCCAATTTTATAAAATGTTTTATATAAGAAAAAAGAGTGACTAAATAAAAATCATATCTTGCTATTAAAAAAATAAAATTCGTTTTTAAAGAAAAACGGAAATTTAAATAATTCTATTCCTAATCAAATTCCTGTTATAACTATTATTAATGTCATAATTTTTATATAATAGGGTATAATTAAAATCTCCATATCTAAATTAATTATTCATATCTGTAAACACCCGAAAAATACAGAAAAAAATGTTAAGAAATAAATTCTTAGCTTTATTAAGTTAAATTTGTCTATTATAAAATTTATACTTATTAATTTACTATTTATTAATATAGAATAATAAAACAATCGAATTCTATAGGATGAAGTAAGTCCCAATCTCAAATAAAATATAACAAAAATAAATAAATTTATATTAAAAGTTAAATATCTTTCTACAATTAAATCCTTAGAATAAAACCCAGAAAGAAATGGAATACCACACAAGGCTATAGAAGAAATATTAAAACAAGAGGTAGTAAAAGGTATAGAATTACAAACAGAACCTATTAGTCGAATATCTTGATTATCATTTATGTGAAAAATGAAAATACCCGAACATAGAAATAATAATGATTTAAATATAGCGTGAGTTAATAAATGTAAAAATGATAAATCAACTATATTAAGAATTAATGAAGTCATTATAAGGCCTAATTGACTTAAAGTAGATAAAGCAATGATTTTTTTTAAATCAAATTCATAATTAGCACAAATAGAAGAAAATAACATAGTTAAAATTCTTATAAATAAAAGAATTATTCTAAAAAATAATTGATTGTGAAAACGAATTAATAAATAAACTCCAGCAGTTACTAGGGTTGAAGAATGAACAAGCGAAGAAACCGGGGTTGGGGCAGCTATAGCTGCTGGCAGCCAGCATGAAAAAGGAATTTGAGCTCTTTTTGTAAAACAAGAAATAAACATAATAAAACAAAGATAATTTCTAAAATAATTCCTGTAAAAAATAAAATGTCATCTACCGTAAGAAATCATTCAACAAACACAGATTAGTAAACCTACATCCCCAACCCGATTTGTTAAACAAGTAATAAGACCCGCAATATATCTATTATTAGATATATAATAAATAACTAAACAATAAGAAACAAGGCCCAACCCATCTCAACCTAGTATAATTCTAATTAAATTAGGTCTTACGATTATTAAAATTATACTAATTACAAACATAATTACTAAAAAAAGAAATCGAATAGAAGAATAACATAAACCCCCTATATAACTATATCTGTATAAGATAACTATAGAAGAAATAAATAATACTACTGAAATAAATGTTAAAGAAATATAATCAAGTAATAAAACATAATTGACATTTATAGAGTTGATGTAGAATAATGAAAATTCCAATATTATTGTATAATCTATAATATTAAAAAATATACTTAAATAAAAAATAAAAATTGAACATAATAATATTATTAAAAATCAAACTAAATAAAAATTAACTTTAATCAAAACTTAGGATCATTAAAGATTTCAAAGAAACCACAATTCTTTATTTTTTATAAACTACCTTAATAAAAAAATAAATCAATTAAGAAAATTAGTAAAAATATTGGAATAATATGTATAATTAATAGTAAGTATTCACGTACTATATTAATTATATATCTATATATCATAAAATATTGTCCATGATATCTAAAACTAAACAGGTAAAAACTAAAGCAAGCTCTTAAAAAAGAAATAAATAATAAATAATAAACAGAGTTTGATCAATATCTAATACACCCGATTATAATAAATACTTCGCTTACAAAATTGATACTAGGTGGACATCTTATATTATAAAAACATAAAATAAATATAATCATACATAAATTTGGTATAAATGAAATTAATCCCTTATTAACAAAGAATCTACGTCTTCTTAAACGTTCATATGTTATATTGGCCAAACAAAATAAACCAGACGAACATAAACCATGACCAATTATTATTAAATAGGATCCTAATAAACCACACTTAGATAAAGTTAATAAACCTATTAAACATATACCTATATGAGAGACTGATGAATAAGCAATTAAACATTTTACATCCCCTTGAATTAAGCAAATTAGGCTAACTAAAATTGTTCCAAAAAGACAGAAAGAAAATCAAATATATCTATAACAATTAAACCCTAATTCATATATGAAACTAAAACGAATAATACCATAACCACCAACCTTTAGTAATAAACCGGCTAAAATTATAGAACCTGAAACAGGAGCCTGAACATGAGCTTTAGGGAGCCAGAAATGAAACATAAATATAGGTAACTTAACTAAAAAGGCAAAAATTATACTAAAATAAACTAAAAAATTTAAATTTATATAATTAATTAAATCAAAAAATAAAGAATTAAAAATTAAATAAAAATTTATAATAACTAATAACAATGGAAGAGAAGCAAATAAAGTATAAAAAAATAAATATAATCCAGAAATCAACCGTTCTGGTTGATAACCTCAACCCAAAATTAAAATTATTAGGGGAATTAATCTAAATTCAAAGAATAAGTATATCTTAAAAACTCTTAAAACAGTAAAGATTATAAACAAACAAAAAACTAATAATAAGTTAACAAACAAAAAAAAATTATTTGAAGAATTAAATTGAATTGAACTTCTTGATTTAATTATTAAAAACCCAATAAAAAAGGTTAAAATAATTAACCAGTAAGATAAAGAATCAATCCCTAAAAAATATCTTAAGTTAAAAAAGAATGAAGAATTGAAAGTTATAAGCACAAAAATTATAATTAATAATATCATAAATTGATAAAAATATCAAGAAATACTTAAAAATAAACAAGGGGTCAAAAAAACTATTATAATTAAATATTTTATCATAAAAACATAGAATTTAGATAATCATTCCCGTGGCACCGAATTATGTTTACTAAAAGTCTCAACCCAAGTACTCCCTCACAAACAAATAAAGTTATAAATAAAACATAGATATAAAAAGAATAATTAAATTTTATACAAAAAACTACTGATGTTAACAATAAAATTAAAACAATAAATTCAAGACTAATAAGAACTAAGAGCACATGTTTACGCATAAAAATTAAGGAAATTACTCTAAATAAAAATATACATATAAAATTACCCAAATGTTTTAATAATTTAACTAAAAAATATTAGTCTTGTAAACTAAAAATAAATATTATTTTTAAAACATCAATTAAATAAATAATTTACATCTTAAGTATCCAAAACTTAAATTTTTATTAAACTATTAACTGAAATTAAAATAATCATTATAAAAGTTATAATTGTTATTTCAATAATAATTATATGATTAAAAAATCCTATAAGAATAGGAATTATATTACTTCTACAAACTATGATAAGAATTTTATTTTTAAATAAAATTCTTATCTCTTCATGATTTGTCATAATTACATTCCTTATAATAATCGGAGGATTATTAATTATTATTACCTACATAAGAAGAGTTTCATCTAACGAAAAATTTTCCTTTAATATAAATTTAACATTAATAATTATAATTTTATTAATTATTACAGACGAACTGACAGAAAACCAAATTGATGAAAATCAAAATATAATTTTTATTTCTAATTTTGAACAAATTTCCATAATAAAATTATATAATAATAAATCATTCTTATTAACTGTAATACTAGTAAACTACTTAATTTTAACAATAATTGTAGTAACAAAAATTGTTAAACATTATAAGGGACCTCTTCGATCTAAATTATAATACTTATGATGAATAAAGCAATTCGAAAATATAACCCAATTGTTAAAATTATTAATTATTCTTTAATTGATTTACCAGCACCAGTAAATTTATCTACATGATGAAACTTTGGATCAATTCTAGGAATTTGTTTAACTATTCAGTTGATTTCTGGAATCTTTCTTTCTATACATTATACTGCTAATATTGAAATAGCATTTTATAGAGTTAGACATATTACTCGAGACGTGAATTACGGGTGATTAATACGAACTATTCATTCAAACGGAGCATCATTATTTTTTACATGCTTATATATTCACACTGGGCGAGGTATATATTATGGATCTTACAATTTTATAAAAACATGATTTATAGGAATTATTATTTTATTGATAACTATAGCTACAGCTTTCTTAGGTTATGTTTTACCTTGGGGGCAAATGTCTTTTTGAGGTGCAACAGTTATTACTAATTTGTTATCCGCAATTCCATACATTGGATCAATAATAGTAAACTGGTTATGAGGGGGGTTTGCAGTAGATAACGCCACACTTTCACGATTTTTTAGATTACATTTTATATTACCTTTTATTATTGTTATATTAACCATTATTCACCTGTTTTTTCTACATATAACAGGGTCAAACAATCCAATTGGATTAAATTCAAATATAGATAAAATTCCATTCCACCCATATTTCTCGATTAAGGATTTAATAGGATTTACCATAATTTTATCAATATTAATTATTTTAAACCTAAGAGAACCATATATATTATCAGATCCAGACAATTTTACTCAAGCTAATCCGATAGTAACCCCAATTCATATCCAACCTGAATGATATTTCCTATTTGCATACGCTATTCTACGATCGATCCCTAATAAATTAGGTGGAGTTATAGCCTTATTTATTTCGATTTTAATTTTATTAATCCTACCCTTTTCAATAAAAATAAAATTTAAGGGGTTAATATTTTATCCTATAAGACAAACTTATTTTTGAATATTTATTGCTACAGTAATTTTATTAACATGGATTGGGGCGCGCCCAGTAGAATTACCTTTTACTAGAACAGGAATAGCATTAACTATATTTTACTTTATATACTTTATTATTGACCCAATTATAGTAAAAATATGAGATAAAATAATTAATTAGTTATTTAGCTTAAATAAAGCATATATTTTGAAAATATAAGATAGAGTTTTTAATAACTTTACAAAAAAAAATGATAATAAACCAATAACTTAATAAAAATAAAAAGAATTAGTCCATTTAAAGATAGAGGTAAATAACACTTCCAAGATAAATATATTAATTTATCATATCGATAACGGGGAAAAGTAGATCGAACCCAAATAAATCAAAAACATAATAAAATAATCCTTAAAGAAAAAATTAATCTGAGATAATCCCCACCTAAAAAAATCAATACAGAAAACATTGAGATAAAAATAATTCTTGAATATTCAGAAATAAACAATAATGCAAATCCTCCCCCCCCGTACTCAACATTGAACCCGGAAACTAGTTCTCTCTCCCCCTCAGAAAAATCAAACGGGGTTCGATTTCTTTCGGCTAAACAACAGGAGAGTCAACATAGAAATAAAGGAAAAAAAATAAAACAAAACCAGAAATCATTTTGGATATAAAATATATCCAAAAAATTAAAACTTTCAACTAAAAAAAAATAAGATAATAAAATAATAGATAAAGACACCTCGTAAGAAATAGCTTGAGAAACTCTACGCAAAGCACCTAAAATAGAATATATTCTATTAGAAGATCAACCTCTAATAATTAATCCGTAAACTCTTAAAGTTGAACAACACAAAAAAAAAAGAAGGCCAAAATTAAAATTGATAACATTTAAAAAGTAAGGAAATAAGACTCAAATAAACAAAGATTGTAATAAAAGGAAAATTGGACAAATATAGTAAATCAAAAAATTAGAGTTTATTGGCCAAGACTGCTCCTTAACAAAAAGTTTAATCCCATCACTAAAGGGTTGCAAAATACCTAAATATCCAACCTTATTAGGACCTTTACGTAATTGAATATAACTCAAAACCCTTCGTTCCAATAAAGTAAAAAATCCAACTGAAATTATAACCATTAAAATCAAAAAAACAGAAGTTAATAAATAAATTATTGAATGTAATTTTAAATTATACTTAATTAAATTCTAAATTTAACGCATTAATCTGCCAAATCAATCAAATATAACAATAAAAAATTGTATTAACTGGTCCTTTCGTACTAAGAAAATATTTTTATTTTAAGATAGAAACCAACCTGGCTTACACCGGTTTGAACTCAAATCATGTAAGAATTTAAAAGTCGAACAGACTTAGATTATAAAGAACCTACCCCTTATACTTTTCTTAATTCAACATCGAGGTCGCAAACTTTAATATAAATAAGAACTCCCCATTAAAATTACGCTGTTATCCCTAAGGTAACTTTAACTTACAATCTTAAAAAAAGGATCACTAATCATAAATTAATGAATTATAAAAATAAAGTTCAATTTTATTTGTCACCCCAACCAAAATTTTTATTATTAATATATACCAAATAGAAATTTTTTAAAAAACAAAGTTCTTTAGGGTCTTATCGTCCCTAAAAAATAATTTAGCTTTTTTACTAAAAAATTAAATTTTAAAATTAAAATAAATAAAATATATTT